ATTGATCCCCAATAATGGATCAGATCGCACCAATATCAATCCTTTTTATTTCAAGGCGAGGATTCAATCACTTACCCAGCATCAAGGGACTATTCGTACGTTGCTGAATAGAAATAAGGAATATCCATCTTTTCTGATTTTGTCATCATCCGATTGTTTTCGAATTGGCCCATTCAATGGTTCGAAATCTCACAAAGTGACAAAAGAATTAATTAAAGAAGATCCCGCGATTCCCATTAGGAATTCATTGGGTCCCTTAGGGATTGTACCTAAAATCACGAATTTTTATTCATTTTACTATTTCTATTTAATAACTCATAATCAGATCTTGTTAAATAAATATTTGCTACTTGACAATTTCAAACAGACTTTCCAAGGACTTCCATATTATTTAATGGATGAAAATGGAAGAATTTATAATCCCGATTCATGCATCATTTTGAATCCATTCGATTTGAATTGGTGCTTTCGCCCTCACGATTATTGTGAGGAGACATCCACAATAATTAGCCTTGGACAGTTTATTTGTGAAAATGTATGTATATCCAAATACGGACCACACATAAAATCGGGTCAAGTTCTAATTGTTCACGTTGACTCCTTAGTAATAAGATCAGCTAAGCCTCATTTGGCTACTCCAAGAGCAACTGTTCATGGCCATTGTGGAGAAATCCTTTATGAAGGAGATACATTAGTTACATTTATATATGAAAAATCGAGATCGGGTGATATAACACAAGGTCTTCCAAAAGTGGAACAAGTGTTAGAGGCGCGTTCGATTGATTCAATATCGATGAACCTAGAAAAGAGGGTTGAAGGTTGGAACGAACGTATAACAAGAATTCTTGGAATTCCTTGGAGATTCTTGATTGGCGCTGAACTAACCATAGCGCAAAGTCGTATCTCTTTGGTTAATAAGATCCAAAAGGTTTATCGATCCCAGGGGGTGCAGATCCATAATAGGCATATAGAGATTATTGTACGTCAAATAACATCAAAAGTGTTGGTTTCAGAAGATGGAATGTCTAATGTTTTTTCACCTGGAGAACTTATCGGATTGTTGCGAGCAGAACGAACAGGGCGCGCTTTGGAAGAAGCGATTTGTTACCGAGCCATCTTATTGGGAATAACGAGGGCGTCTCTGAATACTCAAAGTTTCATATCCGAAGCGAGTTTTCAAGAAACCGCTCGAGTTTTAGCAAAAGCCGCTCTACGAGGTCGTATTGATTGGTTGAAAGGCCTGAAAGAGAACGTTGTTCTGGGGGGGATGATGCCTGTTGGTACCGGATTCAAAGGATTAGTCCAACGTTCAAGGCAACACAGCAACATTCCTTTGGAAATCAAGAAGAAGAATCTATTCCAGGAGGAAATGGAAATGAGAGATATTTTGTTCCACCACATAGAATTATTTAGTTCTTGCATCCCCAAAAATTTACCTGATACATCAGAACGATCATTTACGGAATTTCATGACAGATTCATTCTTTTCTTTTAACTATCTAGTCCTGGTCATTTGATTTGGTAATAAAGATAATAACGAATAGAAAGCAATTAGTGACTTGAACCATGTATTAACGTAACGGTCAATCTCCGGTAGAAGGTTCCGTCGGAACAATTATTTATTTCAGGTACCTCTTAAAAAAAAAAAAGAGAGAGAAAGTGTGGGGAGAAATGACAAGAAGATATTGGAACATGAATTTGGAAGAGATGATGGAAGCAGGAGTTCATTTTGGTCATGGTACTAGGAAATGGAATCCTAGAATGGCACTTTACATCTCTGCAAAGCGTAAAGGTATTCATATTACAAATCTTACTAGAACTGCTCGTTTTTTGTCAGAAGCCTGTGATTTAGTTTTTGATGCAGCGAGTATAGGAAAACACTTCTTAATAGTTGGTACCAAAAATAAAGCAGCTGATTCAGTAGCATCAGCTGCAATAAGAGCTCGGTGTCATTATGTTAATAAAAAATGGCTCGGTGGTATGTCAACGAATTGGTCCACTACAGAAATGAGACTTCATAGATTCAGGGACTTGAGATCGGAACAGAATACGGGGAAACTCAACTGTCTCCCGAAAAGAGATGTAGCAATGTTGAAGAGGCAATTATCTCAATTGCAAACATATCTGGGCGGGATCAAATATATGACGGGGTTACCCGATATTGTAATCATCGTTGATCAGCAAGAAGAATATACGGCTCTTCGAGAATGTCTCACTTTGGGGATTCCGACAATTTGTTTAATCGACACAAATTGTGACCCGGATCTCGCAGATATTTCGATTCCAGCGAACGATGACGCTATAGCTTCAATCCGATTGATTCTTAACAAATTAGTATCCGCAATTTGTGAGGGCCGTTCTAGCTATATAAGAAATTGTTGATTAATAATAGGATAAGTCAATGACTTTGGAAACTCCATAAATGGATTGAATCGGTTACTATCCCTGAGTCTCAAAAAAGAGATAAAAATAGCTGGGAATATTATGCGATCGCTTGGTATCCGAAATATACGATTAAAGCAGGCGAGTTGAGAAAGAGATAAGAGATGGCTGAATCAAAATAATTCCTTTTTAAGTTCTATTTCTGTCAGAGGGCAATATGAATGTTCGACCCTGTTCCATCAACTCACTAAAAGTGTTATACGATATATCCGATGTGGAAGTAGGCCAACATTTTTATTGGCAAATAGGGAGTTTCCAAGTCCATGCCCAAGTACTTATCACTTCTTGGGTTGTAATTGCTATCTTATTAGGTTCAGCCACTATAGCTGTTCGGAATCCACAAACCATTCCAACCGACGGTCAGAATTTCTTCGAATATGTCCTTGAATTCATTCGAGACTTGAGCAAAACTCAGATTGGAGAAGAATATGGTCCTTGGGTTCCCTTTATTGGAACTATGTTCCTATTTATTTTTGTTTCTAACTGGTCAGGTGCTCTTTTACCCCGGAAAATCATACAGTTACCGCATGGGGAGTTAGCTGCGCCCACGAATGATATAAATACTACTGTTGCTTTAGCTTTACCTACGTCAGTGGCATATTTCTATGCGGGTCTTACCAAAAAAGGATTGGGTTATTTCGGTAAATACATTCAACCAACTCCAATACTTTTACCAATTAACATCCTAGAAGATTTCACAAAACCTTTATCACTTAGTTTTCGACTTTTCGGGAATATATTAGCTGATGAATTAGTAGTTGTTGTTCTTGTTTCTTTAGTACCTTCGGTGGTTCCTATACCCGTCATGTTCCTTGGATTATTCACAAGCGGGATTCAAGCTCTTATTTTTGCAACTTTAGCCGCAGCTTATATAGGCGAATCCATGGAGGGTCATCATTGACTAGCTTCCGAAATGGTCTTTTTTTTTTTTTTTCTCAAAAAAAAAAAAAGAAGCTTATCCCAACTCATGGGCGTCTCAAGATAATTGACTCGGGGAACATGATATATACAAATACCGGTATATACGATCTAGAGTAGGAGCAAGAAAAAAAAAATGTACGATATTAGAGAATTGTAAAAAAAAAAAAGGAAAGAGATCGAAAAGATCTTTTTCCTAAGATTCCTGTTTGGCCCATTTATGTCATACCTCTCCAATCGATATTCTATTTATATTTGTTCATTCAGTCAATTACGATTCATAATTTAAATAAGAATTGTTATGTTATCTGTTTCCGATGTGCGCCTAAACAAAAAAAAAAAAAAGAAAAACTATATATATTATTAAGTTAGGTAGGTCTAGCTAGGTATATGTAAGGGCTATAAGTCAATCCCCGTATATGTTTCGAAGAATGATTCTAGAATCCGATTCAATACAAGATACAGATAGTTTGTTTACATTATGAAAGAAACACATGTATATGTGCTATTAGATATTCACTAGTTATATATGGGCTACCCATATATTTCCCATCCCACTGAATTTAGATGGATGCCAATGCAAGCGCTTCCGTTTTATCTGTAACTGTGGATTGAATGAATAAACAAATGAAGTCAAGCATATCGAAGAGAAAGAGCGGAGAATTGAAAGAATGGAATGGTTCGGAACAAAGAAATGGAAGAATTAGAATCGTATAGATTTACAAAGACTCCATGGATAGGAACTAAAAACGAGATATCGAAGTAGTTCTGATGATTCAGTAATATTGTCATTTCAATTCAGAGTTCTTAGTTTTTTTTTTCCGGATAGGTCTTAGTGATGTTAAGTAATAATTCATTGGTTGATTGTATCATTAACCATTTCTTTTTTTTTTGTACGAGGAACTTAATATGAATCCACTGATTTCTGCTGCTTCCGTTATTGCTGCTGGATTGGCTGTAGGACTTGCTTCTATTGGACCTGGAGTTGGTCAAGGTACTGCTGCGGGACAAGCCGTAGAAGGTATCGCGAGACAACCAGAAGCAGAAGGTAAAATACGAGGTACTTTATTGCTTAGTCTGGCTTTTATGGAAGCTTTAACGATTTACGGACTGGTCGTGGCATTAGCGCTTTTATTTGCGAATCCTTTTGTTTAATCCTATAAATTGAAAAATACATACTTCAATTTTCTTATTTGATTGCCGTGGGCTTGTCGAATTATATCAAAACTTCATCCCTACAATCACTTCTTCGTTGATACAATATCCCCCGGGATGGATTGATTTGAGGATGAGGAATTAACATAGCAGACCCACTCGATTTCTTCCCTCCCATTCTTATTCTTAATGGAAACTTTTTTTTTTTACTTTTAGGAAGTGTTGCAACGAACGAGGTATTTCTCAATTGACATGAGACCTGGGACTAATAAATAGATTGGGAATTTAGAAAAAATGTTTATTAAAAATTATTCATATTTATAATAAGGAAATTCATAATAATAATAAAAAAGAAATCAATAAAAAAAGGGGGGCGAAGTGATACAAAAGGAACTCTGTTCAAATTTGTTAGTCCTATCTATAAGAGGAAAGCATATGAAAAATGTAACCGATTCTTTCGTTTCCTTGGGTCATTGGCCCTCCGC